AAAAGAGTAATTGAACAAACATTGAATAAGACAGTACCTGAGGGTTCACAAGCAGCCGAATATTTATTCCATAAGGGTTTATTTGATCCAATCGTACCACGCAATCTTTTAAAAGGCGTTCTAAGTGAGTTATTTCAGCTGCACGCCTTTTTTACTGTAAAAAAAAAGAAATAAAGTTTTACTGTAAAAAAAAAAGAAATAAAGTCGAGAATTAAAGTCAATTCTTTGCTTTGTCCAAAAGTTTTTTATTAGAATAAAAAAAATGCTATTTTTAGATTAATATAGCTATATGTAGAAAGCTTCTTTTTTTTACTTCTACATTCTTTGCACTTTTTATATACTATATTCACTAGATATATTAATTAATTAATTAGAATTCTAATTAATTAATTAATATAATAACATAATAACATCAAAAATATAACAAACAGGTACAATTATAGTAGATCGAGGTACCCATTCTATGACAACTATTAACTTTCCCTCTATTCTTGTGCCTTTAGTAGGCCTAGTATTTCCGGCAATTGCAATGTCTTCTTTATTTCTTCATGTTCAAAAAAACAAGATTGTTTAAGCCCTGTGGCCAAAATCTATGTTTTAAAAACTTAGGCTTGAATCCTAACACATATATCTATTTAGCAGAATCATATCATATACTACATGATTTTTTACGAGCATAACAGAAAGAGCCCTTATACATGTAGAAACATAGTATATAGGGGTAGAGTTTTTCTAACTAATTGGGTGAATTACTGGTAAACTAAAAAAAAAAAAGATAAAAAAAGGTAAAGTTTCACATCAGATTATAATACTAGTTGATGAGAGTTACATCGAAAACACAAAAAAGTAAGGAAAGTGCACTTACTTTGGTGTCTTTTTTTAATTTTAATTAAATGGAATCAGATCTATTATGAATTGTCGATCAGAACGTATATGGATAGAACTTATAACAGGATCTCGAAAAATAAGTAATTTAGGCTGGGCCATTATCCTTTTTATAGGTTCATTAGGATTCGTATTGGTTGGAATTTCTAGTTATCTCGGTAGGAATTTTATATCCTTATTTCCCCCCCAGCAAATTCTTTTTTTTCCACAAGGGATCGTGATGTCTTTCTATGGAATCGCCGGCCTCTTTATTAGCTCCTATTTGTGGTGTACAATTTCGTTGAATGTAGGTAGTGGTTATGATTTTTTCGATAAAAAAGAAGGAATAGTATGTATTTTTCGTTGGGGATTTCCTGGAAAAAACCGTCGCATCTGTCTCCGATTTCTTATAAAAGATATTCAGTCTATTAGAATAGAATTTAAAGAGGGCATTTATACTCGTCGTGTCCTTTATCTGGAAATAAGAGGCCAGGGGGCCATTCCTTTGACCCGTACGGATGAAAATTTGACTCCACGAGAAATTGAACAAAAAGCTGCTGAATTGGCCTATTTCTTGCGTGTACCAATTGAAGTATTTTGAAATGATAAATACTTTCTTTCTTAACTCGGAGTAAAATAAAAAATCTACAATACTCTTTTTCAAACTAAAAAAAAAAGAGACTAAATGCATGGATTAGCTACTTGTAATAGACTTCATGTTTGATAGAACTACTAGATCTAGATAGAGTCGACGAATGCGACGAGTTCATAAACAAATTAGAGATGAAAAATTTGGAAAAAAAGAAAAAATTTATTACTTTTCTATATCTTGTATCTATAGTCTTTTTACCTTGTTGGATCGCGTTATCATGTCAAAAAAGTCTGGAATCCTGGGTTACTAATTGGTGGAATACTAAGAAATTGGAAACTTTTTTGAATGATATTCAAGAAAAGAGTTTTCTAGAAAAATTCATGGAATTAGAAGAGCTGCGCTTGTTGGACGAAATGGTAAAGGAATACCCGGAAACGCATCTACAAAAACCTCGTATCGGAATCCACAACGAAACGATTCAATTTATCAAGATGTATAATGAGGATTGTATCCGTATGATTTTCCAATTCTCGACAAATATAATATGTTTCTTTATTCTAAGCAGTTTTTCTATTCTGGCGAATAAAGAGCTTATTCTTATTAATTCTTGGGTTCAGGAATTCCTATATAACTTAAGTGACACAATAAAAGCTTTTTCTATTCTGTTATTAACGGATTTATGTATTGGATTTCATTCGCCCCACGGTTGGGAACTAATGATTGGCTCTATCTACAAAGATTTTGGATTTGCTCATAATGATCAAATTATATCGGGTCTTGTTTCCACTTTTCCAGTCATTCTTGATACAATTTTTAAATATTTGATTTTCCACTATTTAAATCGTGTATCCCCATCACTTGTAGTGATTTATCATTCACTGAATGACTGAAAAGAAAAAAGATAATAAGAATAAGGATATAAATAAAATTCTAATTTTAAATTAGAATGTTTCTTTTTTTTTACATAAACATAAGCAAACCATTCAAAATCATACTTTATCTTTCCATTTTTAATCATCCAAGGCGGGCCGATCTTTCTATATT